GAGGAAGGGAAAGATCCTGGGATCCACTTTGAATAGAGAAAGTCCCCTCCACAACTACAATGGTAGAGCTAGCTACTGATCAGTCGAATTGGCAGCAAAGAGGCACGGGAAGAAGGAGAAAAGAAAGTAGTTGCTTCTGAAAGAAGTAGGGCGAGTGTCTAAAGACCGGGTTATCTCTCTGAATCAGGTTATTCACTGGGCTGTTAAGCCATCGAGTCTTCTAGGGCGACCCGTTTCAAGAGGATTCATCCAAGACTCTAGATCTCGTTAATTCTAAGGAGGAGCCCATTCTATAAGGAAGGCAGGCTTTTAGGCATATATAGTTGGCTGGTTATTTGTCTTTCCCATCCCTGCGGCTACTGCAGGTGCCCGGAATTCATGGATTCTCTGGTAGAGGGGAGTCGAGGTGGAATTTTTTTTTGGGCTGGCAACAAATAAAAGAAGCCCCCAATTGCAGTAGGAGTAGCTACTTGTTTCATGGCTTTAATTTGAGCTCTTCAGATCCGGAATCTCCATAAATGGGTATGACTGGTTAAGGTGACCAGCTTTGTGCGGCAACCGCAAGTTAAGGTACTCTGGATTTGTTATAGCGCCACCATTTCACAATATACATTGTCCGGGAAAGCTAGTTTTTGTATTGCTGTTTTATCCCACTGACGCTCTTCTATGAAAGTTGAGGCTTTACTTTAACTGTTCATTTCTCAAGGGTCTCCTTTCGCTCCTCTCACATTCGTTCGAGTGGCTTCGCTCCTGCCTTTTTTGAATATCCATAGCTCGGAGGGTTACTCGAATCTTTCGTTTTTGTACTCTACTCGTTCCTTGAAGGTCCAATTAATTAATAGTTATTGGAGGACGGTTAGTGTCTGTTCTGCATGACTCTGGAACGTTATAGCTAAGGAGCGGATTTCAGGGTCCCTTGACTTGCCAAACGGTTTCCAGTATGCCTATACAGTAAGTCTTTACACACATGATAGTGGCAGCCAGGTTATCGACGATTCTACAATAGGCGGCCGCTGGAAAACCCGACTTAGCGAATCACTTCCAGGCGGGCATTAAATCTATCTCGTGCCAGTGGCTCTTGTGCGCCTCATTTATGCTGGTGGCATACCGTATTGTGCGGAACACTCACAAAAGCCGTGGCCTTCCGCTATGTTAGACCCTCCCCTAGAAGTACAATGGTGGGTCCCTCCGGAAGTGGTAATCTCCGTTTGACTTGAAAGGAGCCTTGTTCAGCAGGTGCGCAGCAAGTATTCTTTCACAAGTTTGACGCAAGTCGTACCTCCCAGCCCCCTTAGCTACTTGTACTAAAAAACTAGGGCGCTATACGGAAGTTCGTGCCTGCTTATCCCGGCTACAATAACTATCGAACAGCGTCTGAAGAATGGCGCTCGTATATCCCTAGGCGTGGGTCTGTACTTTCCCCTATTAGAGAAGGGCGGGGTTTGGAACCCTCAAGCAAGACATGATCTACATAATAAGACATCATAACGCCTAGAGATACAGGTACGGTTCATCGCGTTACTTATCCAAGCTGCCGGATAGTCGGATATGCCGTACTCTGATTTTAATGAGGTTAGGAACCATTTGCTGTTACCAGCATTGCTCATTATTAGGTAACGCATTCCCGTTTATCGATTTTAAGGTTAGGGTGACACGTTGTCGCTTTCGCTTTAATAATGAAAGATATGGAGTCATGCAAGGAGCGCGCTTTACTAATATAATAGAAAGGGGCTTTCTCCATCTATTTTTGTTTTGCCCGAACTCTTCCTGAGTTTCCCTCCTAGCGAACGGGGAAAGCTTATCCCTCACTCGCATTCGCCTAATCGAGCAGAACGCCACTCGGCTCCTACAACTGGTCTCGCCTATAGTTATAGTGTCGAACACACATAAGTATAGGTTTTGTTGTCCTTACGACGGTTGTCAAAGACCGGATCTTTGCACTTCGCGACCCTATCCGAGTATATGCTTAGTGCAACGCCTCATAGAACAATGAAGTAATGTATCCATACGAGCTCCGGCCCTCAGCAGCTCGAATAAAAAATCAACTGTTCATTTATGTTACCTGTTGTGGACCTTCAACGTTTCACCTTTCATAGATCTGGGAAAGGCGGTTTTGGTTTGGGAAGTGACGTTGAGGCTGGGCACGTGCGAGTTGTAATAAAGAAAGCAAAGGGAAATCGGAGGAGTTAGAGCAGGGCTAAAAGCGCCTGCCTGGAAAACAAACAGTAGAGTGACGCGAAGGACCTCTAGCAACTCTACTACCGCCTTTCCTACCAAAAAGCTAACCCAACCGAAGGAAATTACATAAGGTCTGGAAAGGGCTGTAAAGAATAGAATTCCTTCCTCCCTTTCTTCCCCTGTTCCGGAGATAGATATAGCCCTCTCGAAACCTAGCTGTTAGAGTTTCATTTTGGGCTAATAAAAAAAGGAATCCCCGAATGGTTTTTTCCTTCTCCTGCAAGGTATAGAACAACTAAGGGTACTGGTCCTGCTCGCTTTGATTCTGCTCCTGTGGTGACCAAGAAGCAGGAGCTTGAGCTCAACCAGCCATTGATAATCACTACTTTTTTGGTTCCCAATCGGGATGGAGATTCCGGTCCGGTGTAGGGGACACCTTCTTCATGATCTAGGGGTCAAATGTAGCCTGCGCTAAGCAGGGAGAGCTCCTCTTTGGTTCCATCTGTCCATATTCTTCTTCCCTTCCATCCAGGGGAATTCGGGCTTGATTGTTCCGTGTAGTCGATTCGCTCAGCACCCTCCATGAACAGAGTCCATGAGCTCGGGAAGAGAAGTGGGGCCTTCGGTCAACCAAGAGAGGTCCAGCCCTTCCTGATCATTCAGAATTCGTTGCGTTCTTCTTTCGAGCTGATCAGTCAGCTTCCAGCCACCCAACCAATCCTGTTGATCCTGACCTACAGAAAGGGGTGAATGAGGTAAGAGAAGCCCTCGTCCGTGTTTCGGTGACCAGGAGAGTCAGCCGGAGATAGGTCTGTGCTTTCGTCAGGGGGTAGCTCGTCAGTACCAGGTGTTGATCAGTCATCCAAAAGAGAGGGGCTCTGAGGACCAGTTTGACATCTCATTCAAGAGAGAGTGAGTCATCCATCCAATTCCTATGTTGAGGGGCCAGAGTGAGTGAAAATGATGCACTACACGGACGCCATTTGGACCCTACGAAAGCAAGCCCCGAGCTGGTCCGTACCAACCAAGAAGATTGGCTTCATTTGCCATGTTGAGGGCTCAGAAGAAGCTCATGTTGGAAAGCAAGCATGTGCAAGAACCCATCAGGTCTTGAAGAGCCTGAGGTCTTCCTGACCTACGACTGATTTACTCAGGCCCTTTCTCACTGACTTCTTCCTTCATTCGGAGAAGTCATCAGGAATGGAACCAGTGGAAAGTCGTATGCAGAAGATGCTGGGCAAAGACGAAGACTTTGGAAGCGGAAGATGCACCGATTGATGCTCTTCCAGCCCAGCTGCTGTTTATTGAGCTCAAAGTGGATGAGAGAGAGGCTTTTCTATGCTCTCTATGCTATGGTCTTCTCAATTGCCTAGTCTCGGTTCAAAGACAGTGGAAGGATCCATCCATCAGCCTTTCTATCTCCACAGCGCTGACCTGCACTTTCCACCTAGTTCACCGACCTCACGAGTCTGATTTGGCTCTATATTGTCCACCAAGGAAACTCCAAACAACTCCACTGCGACTGAGCGATCTCATCGATCTGACCTTCCTACTCGGTATGGAAGGACTCTTGACTGACTCTGAGACTCAGTCTTCTGACTTGGATTGGCATACTGGGGTCAATTCCACCCTATCCTCTTGATTCCATCTCCTTTACGTACAGCTAAGGTTTTCATTCCTAACTCATCAAATCAAGTAGACAGACTTCTAGGTGACGTGGCCCTTTCCTGACATCATCACACCGGCGCTTTCAAAAACAAAAAAGAAAGGAAATAGAAGCAGCCTTACTCTCATCTTTTTGTCGAAATCTCTATGAGCTGAATGATGTCACTCGAGTGTTGAGCTTTCAAAGGCTTTTTCAAGACCATCCAAGGCTTTCCATTCTGCAAGGCGTATAGAGCCCGCTTTTCTTCTTCGATGAGCAAGCTCTGGTGGATTTCCACGCCTTTCAAAGGAAGAATTCCCACTTCAAAGAGGCTCTTCAAGACCTTCCTCACCCGGGTGGTGAGCTAGGAGGGAAGGAACATTCCATGCATGGAATGATAGAACAGAACGGCCGACAGCTACTTGGGTTAGGCGGCTCAGTGAGACAGGGAAGGGCGAACGAAGTGGTAGTCAACTTCTATGTGCTTAGAGCGGGCATGGAACACAGGATTGGCCGCCAAGTGTGTAGCGCTAGCATTATAACAGTGCAGGAGAAATTGATAGCGAAATGGCACCGCTAGATCGCGTAGCAAGTAAGAAAGCCATAACAGTTCAGAGGTAGTAAGGGCGAGTGCCTTGTACTCTGCTTCGGCACTAGACCTGGAAAGAGTCGGTTACTTTTTGGAAACCCAAGTCAGTAGGTTTTTCCGAGAAATACGCAGAAGCCTGTAGTGGACCGTCTGCTATCGGGGCAGCCAGCCCAGTCGGCATCGGAGAATGCAAAGAAGGTGGTTAACGGTCCCGGAGTGATGGTTAGGCCAAGGCCAAGAGAACCCTTCAGATACCGTAAGATGCTACAGCCTGGAGATGTACGGTGGTGAGAGCGTGCATGAACTGACAAACTTGATTGACGGCATAGCAAATGTCAGGTCTGGTGAGAGGGAGGTACTGAAGGGCGCCAACAATACTACGATATTCTGTTGCATCAGAGAGAGTAGAAGGAAAGTGCTTCTACTCTCTCTGAGCCCTCCATACAGTGGCACATCACCAGCCTTGCCTTAGTTCTCTTCTCGTTCAATGCTGTCTTTTCAGCGCTGATGGAAGCATGCCAAGGTGAAGTTGACGATCTGTTTAACCTTTTTCCGGATCTTCATCTTGCCCTATGAGCTTATGCAGTG